GCAGTTTATGTACCTGCGGACGATTTGACCGATCCTGCCCCTGCTACCACATTTGCACATTTAGATGCTACTACCGTACTATCAAGAGGATTGGCTGCAAAAGGGATCTATCCAGCAGTAGATCCTTTAGATTCAACTTCAACAATGCTTCAACCTCGGATCGTTGGTGAGGAACATTATGAAACTGCGCAAAGAGTTAAGGAAACTTTACAACGTTATAAAGAACTTCAGGACATTATAGCTATCCTTGGGTTGGATGAATTATCCGAAGAGGATCGTTTAACCGTAGCAAGAGCGCGCAAAATTGAGCGTTTCTTATCACAACCCTTTTTTGTAGCAGAAGTATTTACCGGTTCGCCAGGGAAATATGTTGGTCTAGCAGAAACCATTAGAGGGTTTCAATTGATCCTTTCCGGAGAATTAGATGGTCTTCCTGAACAGGCCTTTTATTTGGTAGGTAATATTGACGAAGTTACCACGAAGGCTATGAACTTAGAAATGGAGAGCAATTTGAAGAAATGACCTTAAATCTTTGTGTACTGACCCCTAATCGAATTGTTTGGGATTCAGAAGTGAAAGAAATCATTTTATCTACGAATAGTGGTCAAGTTGGCGTATTACCAAACCATGCCCCTATTGCTACAGCTGTGGATATAGGGATTTTGCGAATACGTCTTAAAGACCAATGGTTAACGATGGCTCTAATGGGTGGTTTTGCTAGAATAGGCAATAATGAGATCACTGTTTTAGTAAACGATGCGGAAAAGGGGAGTGATATTGATCCAAAAGAAGCTCTGCAAACTCTTGAAATAGCAGAAGCTAATTTGAGAAAAGCGGAAGGAAAGAGACAAATAATTGAGGCAAATCTAGCTCTCCGACGAGCTAGGACAAGAGTCGAAGCTGTCAACGCGATTTCATAACTGGTTAGCGCCTTCGAATAATTAAAAAAGTGCTGTTTCGAAACCCTATTTTGATTAGATTCTGTCGAGTGAATCCAAGCAAGCAGAATCCTATTTGGATCGAACGCCGTTCAAAAAAAAACTTATTAGATACCATTGACTCCGGTATCTAATAAGTTCTACCTACTATTGGATTTGAACCAATGACTCCCGCCGTATGAAAGCGATACTCTAACCACTGAGTTAAGTAGGCCATTTGTGATCTGAAAGAAAACCAAATGGAACCCATCCCGTCGATGGATTATAAATATCATATTACTTCTAAGCAATACTAATCTAAGCAAGACCACTCCAAAAAGGGGGATGTTCAATTATAGAATATTTATCTTGACAAGAAATTATATACATGATAAAATAGGCATTACAAGCATTAAGTAAGGGCTATAGCTCAGTTGGTAGAGCACCTCGTTTACACGCGCGCCAATGATTTTCAAGGGAGTCCGTCATACAATCCAAAAATTGGATCTTATGGAGAAATCAATGTCTTACTCCATAACTTTGAGGGAACAATAGCCTGACAAAGGGTTTGGTCTGATTTGGGTGATTCCCTTTTAGGTACCAAGCGGATCACACCGTTGATTTGAGATATTGATAAGGTGAAGACCAGTACATTCAATGCTAGGCATAATGAGTATAAGGCCCTCAACAAATCTCTTTTCGTCCTATGAACTTTAAGGTGTATGAAGTTTCGTATTTTATTTTTTAAGCCGAACGATAGAGACTTCATTTAACTAACAATGATCTAGGCCATAGGCAAACCTACGTCAAGATAATCTCCCCTTTGAAACACTTTGGTAGTGCTCCTGGATCAGATTCCCAAATTAATGAATCAGAGCACGTGGAGCCATCTCCTTATCTTATTTTTATGTTAAGAAAAAATATGGCGGATTGGCTGATATTTCTATCAGTTAATGAAAGAGCCCAATGCAAAAAAAAATGCATGTTGGGTCTTTGAAACAGTTCAGATCATTTTGATAATAATAAGTTTGGTCTGTTTTACCGAGAAGGTCTACGGTTCGAGTCCGTATAGCCCTAGAGCCCTATAAAATGAAAATTTGAAATGCAAAATCGAATTGTATAATTTTCATTTCTTCATTCTTGTTTGTTGCTTGTAACTGATCATTTTGGGTTCATCCAAACCAAATGATTCCACGAAAATCACTCACGAGAATCATTTGAATTTAAATAAAAATAGAAAACCGAAAGAAAAACGCATTGGAATGGATCGATATTTATCCAATCGTGGATAAACGAATAAACCTTCCGTGATTAATCTTCGGAGGAAAATTATATATAAAATTTCCTATCCTCAATCAAGGGGTAAAGTTTAAGTTCTTGATACTACTTGTCTTTGGTCTACCTAACTTTATTAAATTTAATTAATATGAAAAAATCCTAACACGAGCCTGGTGAAAAACTCCAAAGAATAATTCACGTATACCTAGGGAATAACCCGATGGATTTGTGGACAAATCAAAGTTTGTTAAAAAACGAATCTCTTTGGTAAGTTTAATTGTCAACAATACAAAATAAGCCTTTTC